CACAGAAGGTGGTGAGATGATGTCTTGAGCAGTTACATATCCAGGACCCTTGACGCAAATAGATGCGTCGCGAGTTCCATACAGATTACTTTTCAATACAATTTCTTTCAAATTCATTAAAATTTCATGTACGGATTCTTCAATACCTTCTATGGTAGAATATTCATGTGGTATCTTTTCAGATTTTGCGCGTGTAATACATGTTCCTTCTATTTCTCCAAGCAAAGCCCTTCGCATCGCAATGCCTATTGTATCAGCTTGACCTTTCATAAGCGGAGACAGAATAAAACGTCCATAATAAAAACGCTTACTGTCTTCTCTTGATTCAACACACTTCCACTGTAGTGTCCGAGTAGATACTGCTACTTCTTCTCGAAACATAGTCATATTATTTGATCCGATCATTTAATCATTTCTTTCTCTTGAAATTCGTTCAATTCTCAATTCTTATTTCTATATACGCCTTTTTTTAGGAGGCCTACACCCATTATGTGGCATAGGGGTTACGTCTCTGACAAAACTTAATAGTATACCACTTCTACGAATGGCTCGTAGTGCTGCATCTCTTCCAAGACCAGGACCCTTTATCATAACTTCTGCTCGTTGCATACCCTGATCTACTACTGTACGAATAGCGTTTGCGGCTGCGGTTTGGGCAGCAAACGGCGTCCCTCTTCTTGTGCCCTTGAAGCCGCAAGTACCGGCGGAGGACCAAGAAACAACCCGACCCCGTATATCTGTGATTGTTACAATGGTATTGTTGAAACTTGCTTGAACATGAATAACCCCTTTTGGTATTCGACGTCCAGTCTTACGTGAACTAATGCGCCCACTCTTACGTGAGCCAATTCTTGTTATGGTTTTTGTCATATTTTATCATCTCCTAAATATGAGTCAGAAATATACGTATATTTTATTTTCATGTCAAAATGGGTCCTTTATTTGTTTGTGTATTGAGTCCTTTGGAGAGTCTCTTTTAATAAAAAATTTATCCCTGTCTCTGTTTATGCCTCGGGTTGAAACAAATTACTATAATTCGTCCCCGCCTGCGGATCAGTCGACATTTTTCACAAATTTTACGAACGGACGCCCTAATTTTCATTGTTTCTCCTTAATTTTATTTAAATTTGGAATCTACTCCTTCGAAGAAAAGAAAATAAGTCTCTTGAAATTTGGAACCTCCGATTGTATCCGAACGAGAGGAATGTTGAAAAGTCACTACGAACCCGAAACATACCATTGGAAAGTGATTCAGTAATTAAACCTTCATGAATCCATTTTTGTTCTTTCATTCCAGGTAACCCCTTTAATTATCAACTCATGGAGTAGGAGTGATATTAGACAACCTTTCCTCTTTTTTCAAAAAAAAATAGGAAGTTTTCCTACGGATGCAATTCGTAGATCATAAAGATCACCATATATATAACAAAATTTCTCCCCCGATTCCTTCTAGTCGAGCCTCTCGGTCTGTCATTATACCTCGAGAAGTCGAAAGAATTACAATACCCATTCCTCCTAAAATCCTAGGAATTCGTTGATGGTTGGAATAGATTCGTAGGCCGGGTCGGCTGATACGTTTTAAAACAGTTCTATATGGCCCTTTTCTATTCCTTCTATGTCGCAGAGTTGAAACCAAGAAATATTTCTTGCTTACTCGATGTTTTCTCACATTTTCGATAAAGCCTTCGCGTAGAAGTATTTTAACAATGTTTTCAGTGATATTTGTAGATGCTATTCGAACCGTTCCTTTTTTATCCATGTCAGCATTTCGTATAGAAGTTATTATTTCGGCAATAGTGTCCCTACCCATGATGAACTATAATTATTGGTGCCTCCGGGTTTTTATATAATCAGCATGCTCTACTCTTTTTTTTTCATGAATTATTAAAGGTATATGCGTGAGAAACAATCTACTAATGCATTCTACTAATTAATGGAATCTAATTCAGTTCAGATATCTTACTATGAACCTCCCTTTTTTTATGTTTTATTATGTTTTCATCTATTAGTATTTATTTAGAATCTATTTATAATACCTCAGGAGCTAATGAGACTATTTTAGTAAAATTCAACTGTCTCAATTCCCGAGCGATCGCACCAAAAACTCGAGTTCCTTTGGGATTTCCTTCTTGATCAATGACAACTGCTGCATTGTCATCATATTGTATTATCATACCATTGTCACGTTTGAGTTCTTTACATGTACGTACAATTACAGCTCTGATCACTTCTGATCTTTGTAGAGGCATATTGGGAACTGCTTCTTTGATTACAGCAACAATAACGTCACCAATATGAGCATATCGGCGATTACTAGCTCCTATGATTCGAATACACATTAATTCTCTAGCCCCGCTGTTGTCCGCTACATTTAAATAGGTCTGAGGTTGAATCATATCATTCTTATTATTTTTCTCTTTTTTCTTTCAATGCTAACTAACTAAAGGGCGAAGAAAAAAAGAAGAAAGATTGTTTGTCCAGAAATAAAAAAACTGCGGTT